ACTAATATCGATGGAGATGGATAAAGACACATTTGGATTAGTACAATTATTGGTAGCGTCATATTCAGGATTCCAAGAGATACCGCACTGAATTTGGCCTTTTCGATTACTCCCGATCCGTATAATGAAATCGAATCGAGTACCCTATCTTTCCCGGTAGCACATACACAAATGGAATTCTTATTTGTACGATACAAAATGAATTAAATTTCTTTGATAGAATCCTTTTAATCGGAAAAGTATCTTCTTTTTTGGCTCCGATTTTGTCTCAAGTACTAGTTTGAATTTGAAACAATCTATCTCATTCAAATACTGAAGTTTTGATATATTATATGGATCCCATTACTAATTCAAGTAAAGAACATATTAATAAAATAAAAAAGAAAATAAAAATCAAATAAGGAAGGACCCTGCTCCTCTTATAGGTGGAATGAATAATCTTTTTTAAGGGTTTCTGACGAAGAAAAAACAAACTCTAAAAAAGTAAATTTGGTAGAATATTCGATTTTTTTTTATACTAGGACTTATCTTTATCACAATCACACTTTTTTTGTTTTCCAATCCAATAAGATTAGATCATTCAAAAAAAGAGCTTAGAACAGAACTCCCCCCTTCCCATTTTGCTTCTATTGTTTGTTTGGGTTTGTTTGTAACCTATGTAAGTTTAAAGGCGATTAGATGATACTTAGTCAGATGATTGTACAAGGAAGGAGATAGTTTTATAGAAAAAAAAGAATGGAAAAGAATGATAAATAAAGTAACAAAGTAATAAAATAAGGAAATTTTCGATTGGGTCAGGAATACTTTTTTGGATTTGGTATGAATAAATGATCTTTCTATGTTATACTATTCAATTCTCGACGATAAATCGATTTGAGAGTTCAGATATTGTTATTCATGATATTGATCTGATTCGATATCATCGAGATGGAATTCATCTCATTGAATTTAGAGGCGAAAGATTTCTCATCTCTTATGGGATTAAATCCCGAATTATTGTGAAGTAAAGAAAAACGAAAGAGATTATGGAAGTAAATATTCTCGCATTTATTGCTACTGCACTGTTCATTCTAGTTCCTACTGCTTTTTTACTTATAATATATGTAAAAACTGTTAGTCAAAGTGATTAATTTGAATGAAACTTGACTTCTTAGTTCTTATCAAGAATTAACGAAATAAAATGAAAAGAATTCCAATTTTGCGTTTTAGCTGAAATGAGCGAACTAGAATCAGCAGGATTCTATGAGATCCGATAGTATGGTAGAAAGTAATATATATTACTTTCTACCATACTATCTATTTTTGTTATTCTAGTATATAAAGTTGTACTGTAGAAAGATCTGGGCTTAATATAGATCAATCTAGAATGTCATCTTCATATATAGATAATAGATATTAATTATCTATATGGAATGTACATAAGGTTCAAATTGGATTTCTTTTCTTTATATATTTGATTTGTGTTGGTTCCAATTAATCTGGAATAGTTGAAAGGCGCCTCTTATTCTTATGATTCTAATTCCTGAATTTCAGATTATTTTCAATATGAATCCCGGAATCCATTGAAATAATCAAATCAATAAAAAGAAAAAAAAAAGAATAGTCGGGGTATGTATTAATAAAAGAAAATCAAGAAATCTTTTTTTAGCATTCCCAAGAAGTAATTGATTGAACAGTTGACAAATCATCCAAGGAAAGGAGTTTTATAAAAACTTTGATTTTCAATCTTTGAATCATGATATGAAATGAGTCGAGTCAATAAAGTATAACATAAATCGAATTTCTAAAACTAAAATAATAAAACAAATACTAAACTAAGCACTAAGTGCGCAATATGTGACTTCTCCAAGAAAATATCTTAGTATGCGTAGTATCCCGTTAGAGAATCACTATGTCTATTTTATTTCCCGTAGAAAATCACTTAATTTAATAACTTTTAAATAACTAAAAAAAGAACTACTTTCTTTTGTCTTTGAACCGGAAAAAGGCAAACAAATAAAAAGTAAATAAAAAGTAAAAAAGGTTCCACTGTTCCTTATTGTCCATATATAACTCGGATAAGAGCCAGTTTAGCAAAATAGAGAATTTAGGAAGAATTCGGTTGGAATAACTTTCCTATCATTTGTATTCTTTTTACTTTTTAAATATGAACACGGGAATCATTAAAATATTTATTTGATTATGATTAAAAGGGTATTATTCAGATATTATTCAGATATTATTCATATATTATTCATAGAATAAATTACTCCACTCGAATCGAATAGAATTTGGAAATGAAGATATTTTGAATTCAATTTCTAAATTCTAAACTAAATTCTTAGAATTTAGAAATTGAATTCAATTTCAATATAAATAGTTCAATTAAAAATAGTTAAATTGAAAAGTCTTTGCAGAACGATCTATAAAAGAATTGATAGAGTTTCATTTCTCAACTCAATTAGTAGTATCCCTAGAGTCCACTTCTTCCCCATACTACGAGTGAAAGGGAAAATGTAAAGACTACCATCAAAGCAGCCCAAGCGAGACTTACTATATCCATGTGAATTATGGCCCCTATCTCTATGAATATGAAGGAATTTTGCTAGTATTGTTCACTTTTTTCCATTATTTTTCACTAATAATACTAATAATAGTCACTAATACTAATAATAGTCACTAATAATAATATTATTATCGCTGGCGCAGAGTCAAAAAAAAAAAAAAATCCGCTGCTTCTATTGGGGACAAATTCAACAAGTTATATCAGCAAAACGGAATAAGGTATTTCGCGTCTTTTGTTGATCAGGCGACACCCGGATTTGAACTGGGGAAAAAGGATTTGCAGTCCCCCGCCTTACCACTCGGCCATGTCGCCAAGGCAATATAAAATAAAAATATAAAATAGACGAAAATACCCCCCTTTTTTGTTACTAAACTTCTTTTTTTTGTACTTGTATCTTGAATCCATTTTTCTTAATCTTAATCCCTTTCCTAAAAGAAATCCTTCCTTTTTTGGATTGGATCCATCTCTTTGATTAATTTTGTATAGTATGTCAAAACACGCACTATCTGAATTCTTTCTCCTTTCTATTGAAAAGAAAAACCAAATGTGAATTTTCAGTCACAAAAGACAAAATTCAGGACAAATTGGAACCATTAACTATTGACTGGAAATTCATGAACGATTCTCGAATTTGAATCTAAAATTGTATTTCCCGAATGATATAAGAAAATCAAAATGGATATATAACTATCCAGTATTGATTCTTTTCAATAAAAAAAGCCTTCTCAATTTCAATATTTCAATTATAACAACAATTATGAGTATATGTAAACCCCAGAACATAAATTATTACACGTATATCTTTAATCAGATATCTTATCTGTCTATGATTCCTATAGAAAATAGCTATTTTGCTAGAGCACGACATCCGCTGTACAGAACCGCAATAAAAGGAAAGACATATATAGATAGCTATAGTTCTATCCGCGTATGCTTAATAAAGCCCTCTTCTGCGCTTCAACGAACTCTATTAAAATAAAAAAATAGATAAAAAAAATATCTCTTCTGTGCGAATCCTTTTTTTTTTTTTTGAACTGAACAAAGAAATCCACGAAAAAGGCTAAGTGCTAAAAAACCAAATATTGTTTCTGATTATTGGGTTTTTATCTCATCGAAGAGATCAAATCCCGAATTATTTATTTCACTGGTATCTAATTGTATTGGAATATGTAATATCATAAATAATAGTAGAAATTGAATCACTTTTTGTTATTCTATATAAAATTCCATAAGTCTAAGTTAAGTGGAATTTCTCAATTCTTTTCCAGTTGTATCTGTTGCAAATTCCAATTTGAGTAGAAAATTGAAATTCTCTTTATTCCTCCGTTCATACGTATTTCATACATTCCATATTCATATATGGAGTTAGATAAAATATGGTATGGAGTTAGATAAAATATGGTATGGAGTTAGATAAAATTTTATGTGATTCTGTAAACAGAATATCAATTCCATCAGTGCTGGATCGATCCATATAATTGGATGAAAAACGATCCAATAATGGGATTTCTTTTTCAATAAATGGGAAATTAAAAATGCTTGGGGATGGAAATGGGGAAATGTCTACAATACCTGGATTTAATCAGATACAATTTGAAGGATTTTGTAGGTTCATTGATCAGGGCTTAGCAGAAGAACTTTATAAGTTTCCAAAAATTGAAGATAGAGATCAAGAAATTGAATTTCAATTATTTGTGGAAACATATCAATTAGTAGAACCATCGATAAAAGAAAGGGATGCTGTATATGAATCACTCACATATTCTTCTGAATTATATGTATCCGCAGGATTAATTTGGAAAAACAGTAGGGATATGCAAGAACAAACAATTTTTATTGGAAACATCCCTCTAATGAATTCCCTGGGAACTTCTATAGTAAATGGAATATACAGAATTGTGATCAATCAAATATTGCAAAGCCCTGGTATCTATTACCGGTCAGAATTGGACCATAACGGAATTTCGGTCTATACCGGCACTATAATATCAGATTGGGGGGGAAGAGTAGAATTAGAGATTGATAAAAAAGCAAGGATATGGGCTCGTGTGAGTAGGAAACAGAAAATATCTATTCTAGTTCTATCATCAGCTATGGGTTCGAATCTAAGAGAAATTTTAGAGAATGTGTGCTACCCCGAGATTTTCTTGTCTTTCCTGAACGATAGCGATAAGGAAAAAAAAAAAATTGGGTCAAAGGAAAATGCCATTTTGGAGTTTTATCAACAATTTACTTCTGTAGGCGGAGGTCCAGTATTTTCTGAATCCTTATGTAAGGAATTACAAAAGAAATTTTTTCAACAAAGATGTGAATTAGGAAGGATTGGTCGACTAAATATGAACCAGAGACTGAATCTTGATATACCTCATAACAATACATTTTTGTTACCGCGAGATATATTGGCAGCCGCGGATCATTTGATTGGAATGAAATTTGGAATGGGTACACTCGACGA